AATCGATGGAATCGTCCATTACGATATATAAAAAATGATAATTTAGAAAATGCTTTACGCAAGGAAATGTCACAATTTTTTTTTTCTACATGTACAAGTGATGGGAAACAAATAATATCCTTTACATATCCGCCCAGTTTATCGACTTTTTCGGAAATGCTAGAACAAAGAATTTCTTTGTACATAATAGAAAAACTCTATGACGAAGATATTTATAATTCTTGGATAAATACTAATGAAAAAAAAAAGTGCAATTTAAACAATGAATTGAAAAGACGAATACAAATAATAGAAAAAAATGAGGGATCCTCTAGTCTGGATAGTCTTGAAAAAAGAACCCTATTATGTGATGATGAAAAAAAAAAAAAATGCTTGCCAAAAGCATATGATCCATTTTTCAACGGACCCTATCGAGGAATGAGAAAAGAATTAGATTCACGTAAAATCATTAATACTTATACGGATACAAAAGAGTTATTAGAATTTTTTTTGATAAATAAGATTCATGATCTATTTCTTAATGATTCCGTAGAATTCCACTGTCAATCATTTTTGAATTATACAGAAGAAAAAGCAATTGATTCAGAAAGTCAAGCAAAATATTTTCAATTTGTATTTGATGTAATTACAACACATACAAAAGATCAAAAAACAATGAAAAATAAATCTATTGGAATTAGAATAAAAAAAGTCAGTAAAAAAGTTTCTCGATGGTCATACAAATTAACCGAGAATTTGATGGCCGAGGAAGAAGAAAATGAAGAAGAATTGGAGGAAGACGATCATGAGATTTATTCAAGAAAAGCAAAACGTGTCATAGTTTATAACGATAATGATCATAAAATGAATAACAATGATAAAAATGATGATCAAACGGAAGAGGTGTCTTTGATACGTTACTCACAACAATCGGATTTTCGTCGCAATCTAATCAAAGGATCCATGCGCGCTCAAAGACGTAAAACAGTTATTTGGAACCTCTTTCAAGTAAATGTACATTCCCCACTTTTTTTGGATCGTCTAGACAAAACATCTTTTTTTTCGTCTTTTGATATCAACGAAATGAAGAATCTCATTTTTAGGAATTGGATGGGCAGAGAACAAGAATCAGAATTAAAAATGGGAAATTTTGAAAATGAAGATACAAAAGAAGAAAAGGAGAATGAAGAAAAAAAATATAAAAAGGAACAGATAGAAATATCTGAAGCTTGGGATACCTTTATAGTTACTCAAGTAATAAGAAGTTTAATGTTAGTAACCCAATCTTTTCTTAGAAAATACATTATATTGCCTTCATTAATAATAGCTAAAAATATTTTACGTATTTTTTTATTACAAATTCCCGAGTGGGACGAGGATTTTAAGGAATGGAATAGAGAAATCCATATTAAATGCACCTATAATGGTGTTCAATTATCAGAAACAGAATTTCCTCGAGATTGGTTAATAGACGGTATTCAGATAAAGATTCTATATCCTTTCTGTCTAAAACCTTGGAAAAAATATAAGGCACAATCTCATCAGAAAGATCTAATAAAAGAAAAAAATAAAAAAATAAATTTTTGTTTTTTAACAGTCTGGGGAATGGAAGCGGAACTTCCCTTTGGTTCTCCCCGAAAACGACCTTCTTTTTTTGAACCTATTTATAAAGAACTAAAAAAAAAAAAAAAAAATATGAAAAATACATTTTTACAAGTTATAAAATATTTAAATAAAGAAAAAAAATCCTTTAAAAAAATTAGAAAAGAAAAAACAAAAGGGGTAATCAAAATAGTTCAAGTTATTGAACTAATAATGAAAAAACTGGAAAAAGTAAATCCAATTTTATTCTTTAAATTGAGTAAAGAAAAAGCATATGAACTGAACGAAAACAAAAAATATTTAAAAAGAAAGAATAATATTTTTGGCGAATCGTTCGATTTAGAACGGACGATTCATTGGTTAAATTATTCACTGATAGAAAAAAGAATGAAAGATCTTTCTGATAAGACAATAAAAATAAGAAATCAAATGGAACGAACCGCAAAAGACAAGAAAAAAAAAGAAATAGTTATAAATTATGATAATAAAGGATCGGGATCACAGAAACATATTTGGAAAATAACAAAAAAGAAAAATATCCGATTAATGCGTAAATCATACTACTTTATACAATCATTAATTGAAAAAATATACATAGATATTTTGCTATGTACCATTACCTTTTTTAAGATCAATGCACAATTTTTCTTTGAATCAACAAAAAAAATCTTTAATAAATCCATTTACAACAATGAAATAAATCAAGAAAAAGAAGAAATATATGAAATAAATCAAAATACAATGAATTTTACTTTGACCATAAAAAAATTGTTTTCAAATACTAAGAATAGCAATCAAGATTCCAATACTTATTGGAACTTATCTTCCCTGTCCCAAGCATATGTTTTTTACAAAATATCACAAAACCAATTACTTACTAAGTATCAATTGAGACCTGTACTTCAATATCAAGGGAGCTATCCTTTTTTTAAAGAGAATTTAAAAAGCTATTGTATTATACATGGAATATTTAATTCCAAATCAATACATAATAAAATTAATACGTATGTAATAAACGAATGGAAAAACTGGTTAAAAGGTCATTATCAATATGATTTATATAAAAAAAAAATGTCTCGATTAGTACCTAAAGAATGTCGAAATAGAATCAATAAATATCGTATGATTCAAAATAAGGAATCAAACCAATTGAATTTATATAAAAAATACCAATTCATTTATTCCATGAATAAAAATGACTATGCAGCGAATTTATTTATGAGTCAAAAAGACAAATGGAAAAAATATTACAGATATGATCTTTTATCATATAAATACATAAGTCTTCCTAATTTATACATTTTTGGATCAACATTAGAAATAAACGGGGACCCAGAAATTCTATATCATTTCAATATATTAAAACCTGAATCCTTTTATGTATTGGTAAGTATACCTAGTAATGATTATCTAGGAAAAGAATATCTTATTGATAGGAATACAAATTTTGATAGAAAATATTTTGATTGTAGAATTATTCATCTTTTTTTTATCAATAATATTGATATTGATATCTGGACCAATGCGCATATTGGCATCAATATTCATAAAAATACTAAGACTGAAATTAAGAATTTAAAAAAAATGGAAAAAAAAGATCTTTTTTTTCCTACAATTCATCAAGATATCAAACCATCCAATCAAAAAAGAAACTTTTTTGATTGGATGGGAATGAATAAAGAAAGGTTATATGATACTACATCAAATCATTATACTATATCCAATATAGAAACTTGGTTCTTTCCAGAATTTTTGCTACTTTTTGATGTATATAAAATTAGACCTTGGATCATACCAATCAAATCACTCTTTTTTCATTTCTATAAAAACATTAACGTAAATATAAATAAATCATCTAATAAAAAAAAAGATATTGAATTAGTAAATTCCAAGCAGGAAGAAAAGGAACAACAGGTTAAAGGAAATCTTGTATCAAATTTACTAAAAACAAAACAATATAAGAGCAAGGATGAAAAGGAACTAGATTTATTTTTAAAAAAATATTTACTTTTTCAACTAAGATGGGCCGATCCCTTGAATAAAAAAATAATGAAAAATATCAGGATATATTGTCTCCTACTTAGATTGATAAATCCAAAGGGAATTGCTTTATCTTCGGTTCAAAGAGGTGAAATAAATCTAGATGAAATGCTGATTCAAAAGGACCTAGTTTTTGCAGAATTGATAAGAAAGGGAATATTTATTATTGAACCAATTTGTCTATCTATACGAAAGGAAGGAAAATCTATTATATATCAAACTATTGATATTTCATTGGTCGATAATAAGAAGCACCAAACAAAGAAAAAAATATATATATATATTGAGAAAGCAGGGTTTGAAAAATCCATTGCACGGCACAGCAACATATTTTTGAGTGGAGAGAAAAATCATAATGATTTACTTGTTCCTGAAAATATTCTATCTCCCATACGTCGTAGAGAATTGAGAATTCAAATTTGTTTAAATTCCCGGAATTTGAATGTTGTGGATAAAAATCCAAGATTTTGCAATGAAAACAAAATAAGAAACTGTGGACAATTTTTGAATGAGTACAAACATATTAATACAGATAGAAAAAATTTCATTAAATTCAAATTGTTTCTTTGGCCCTATTATCGATTAGAAGATGTATCTTGTATGAATCGTTATTGGTTTGATACCAATAACAGCAGTCGTTTCAGTATGTCAAGAATACATATGTATTCACAATTAAGAATGAATTAAATTCCAATGAAAAAAAAAGTAGTATATGAATGAAATACAATTTTGATGTATACTAGATGAAAATAACTGGAATAATCAATATTATTATTTTTTTTTTCTTCTATTTTTTCATATAGATTTATTATTTAAAGTTAATAACCTATTCTATAACTAACCTAATAACAAACGTATTCATCTGATATATAATATATCATCAGATCCTTAATTCTATTTTTATATAATAAAATATTTCTATATATAGAAATCTAGTAAAAGAAATCTAGTAAAATGAATATGAATTTCATTCGTAAACTCATATTTAATGGTTATTGAAATGGAAATCAAAATATCTTGGCCCTTTCTTATAAACAGATTTTAATATTTATTGATTCTTCAAATTTTGATAAATCATTGATTCGTCTGGTGTTTACAATAGAAAATCTATGATTTCTTTTATTTTACCAGATCGAAAATCTTTTGTGTTCAAAACTGGAATTTATAGACCCAATGTCACATTCAGTAAAAATTTATGATACATGTATAGGATGTACCCAATGTGTTCGAGCTTGTCCCACGGATGTATTGGAAATGATACCTTGGGACGGATGTAAAGCTAAGCAAATTGCTTCTGCGCCAAGAACTGAGGATTGTGTAGGTTGTAAAAGATGTGAATCCGCTTGTCCAACGGATTTTTTGAGTGTCCGTGTTTATTTATGGCATGAAACAACTCGCAGCATGGGTCTTTCTTATTAATATGTGACAAAAAACTCCACTTGAATCATTTGATTCCTCTTTGACCGACAAAACCCCCGTGTTCGAGAAAAAAAATCTATTATTCTTTTCCCGAGCACGGGGTTTTCTGGTCTAATTTTATCTTGTCTTATAACGAGTTATTTTCCTTGGTTAACAATACTTATTGTTTTGCCCATATTTGCGGGTTCTTCAATTGTCTTTTTCCCTCATAGGGGAAATAAGTTATATAGGTGTTATACTATATATATATGTATTATAGAGTTCCTTCTAATGACCTATGGATTTTGTTATAATTTCTGATTGGACGATCCTTTAATACAATTGAAGGAGGATTCTAAATGGATCAATCTTTTTGATTTTCAATGGAGACTGGGAGCCGATGGAATTTCTATAGGACCCATTTTACTGACAGGATTTATCACTACTTTAGCAGCTTGGCCAGTTACTCAAAATCCGCGATTTTTTTATTTCTTGATATTAGCAATGTATAGTGGCCAAATAGGATCATTTTCTTCTCGAGACCTTTTACTTTTTTTCATAATGTGGGAATTCGAATTAATTCCTGTTTACTTAATTTTATCCATGTGGGGAGGAAAAAAACGCCTATACTCGGCTACAAAGTTTATTTTGTGCACTGCCGGAGATTCCATTTTTCTCTTAATAGGAGTTATAGGTATGGTTTATATAATTCCAATGAACCAACATTAGATTTAGAAAAATTAGCTAATCAATCGTATCCTGCAGCATTGGAAATAATACTTTATTTTGGTTTTCTTATTGCTTGTGCTGTCAAATCGCCTATAATACCCCTACATACATGGTTACCAGATACCCACGGAGAAGCTCATTACAGTACATGTATGCTTTTAGCTTGAATATTCTTAAAGATATTAAAGATGGGAGCATATGGATTGATTCGGATCAATATGGAATTATTAGTTAACGCTCATTCTAGATTATCTCCCTGGTTGGTTATAGTAGGAATAATACAAATCATTTATGCAGCTTCAACTTCTCTTGGTCAACGCAATTTAAAAAAACGTATTGCCTATTCTTCCGTATCTCACATGGGTTTCCTAATTATAGGAATTGGTTCTATAACTGGCATCGGACTTAATGGAGTCATTTTACAAATACTCTCTCATGGATTGGTCGGTGCTGCACTTTTTTTCTTAGCAGGAACGAGTTGTGATAGAATACGTTTTGTTTATCTCGAAGAGATGGGGGGGTATCTATCTAAATGCCAAAAATATTTACCATGTTTAGTAGTTTCTCAATGGCTTCTCTTGCATTTACAGGAATGAGTGGTTTTGTTGCAGAATTTTTAGTCTTTTTTGGGCTAATTACCAGCCCCAAATATCTTTTCATGCCAAAAATGTTAATTCTTTTTGTAATGGTGATTGGAATTATATTAACTCCTAGTTTTTTATTATCTATGTTACGTCAGATTTTTTATGGATACAAGATATTTAATATTCCAAACTCGAAATTTTTTGATTCTGGACCACGAGAACTATTTGTTTCGATCTGTATATTTATACCTGTAATAAGAATTGGTATTTATTCTGATTTCGTTTTCCCGTTATCGGTTGACAAGGTACAAGTTCTATTATCTAATTATTTTTTTAGATTCAATAATAAATGAAAGAAATTTCATTTATTGTAAAGAAAGTCTTATAATTATTTGACTTTCTTAATTTCAGGATTATTCTTTGTATAATGAAAAAGGTGAATTCTAATTGTAATGAGATACATCTAAAGTTTTTGAGAACCTTTTCAATAGAGGAATTATTGAAAAGGTTCTCAAAAACTCGCACAAATTTTCATTGTGTATAAGACGATTTTTTTATGTATTCTTAGTGTAGTTTATTAGATATTCATTGGAATGAACCATAACTATGGAACCCGATTCCTAATACATTGATCCCAAAATAGCATATCCAAATTAGTATAAATCCTATAGAAGCTACAAATGCCGAATCGGTGCCTTGATCTTGCAATTTTTGATTTGTTCTAGTATGTAAATAAATTGCAAATATGGTCCAAGTAATAAAAGCCCAAATTTCCTTAGGGTCCCAATTCCAATAAGAACCCCATGCTTCATTAGCCCATACTGCTCCAGAAAGAATGCCTATGGTTAAAAAAGTAAATCCTAAACTAATGGCACGATAACTCCAATAATCCAAACGCTGAATTAATTGATATTTGTAAAAATTTTGAAATGAGAGGAAATAAGTTATTTTTAATACACTTCCTTTTTCGTTCAAATATTCCATATAACCAAATAAAAAAGACTTCCTTAAACTGAAAAGGTTCTTGTTTTTCAAAAAAGAATCAATTTCTTTTTGAAATTTAATAACTATAAGAGCAACTGATAATAACGATCCGCATAAAAGAGCTGCATAGCTAAATAGCATCATACTGACATGCATCATTAACCACTGAGATTGTAGAGCAGGTACTAATATTGCGGGTTGATGCATGTCAGTTGAAAGACCTGACGTGGCGAAACCTTGGGTAAAAATGGCACTTGGTGCAGTTATTGCGCTTAAATCATTTTTATGATTCCCAAGATACGGAATCATATGAATAATGTATAAACTCCACGAAAGGAAGATTAATGATTCGTATAAATTACTTAAAGGAAAATGTCCCGAAGAAATCCAACGAATTACTAAAAACCCTGTTATAGATAAAAAAGTAGCTATCATCCCTTTTTCTGACGAATTACGTAATCTTTCGATTTCGTAGACTAATAAGTTCATCAAATGAATCATAATCACAATTGAGATGATCGAAAAGGAAATATGAGTTAATATATGTTCTAAGGTTGCAAATATCATAAAGAATAGTCCCTTTTAAATAATTGAAATTGTGGAGGGGTTTAAATAGAATCTATTGTGTATATATTAAAATAATATGAATTATTATTAATGCCGCCACTCGGACTTGAACCGAGATGCTATAGCACTGCTTCCTAAGAGCAGCGTGTCTACCAATTTCACCATGGCGGCGGCGGCTTACTTTAAATAATAATAGGTAATTCATATTGAATTGTCTATATTCAATATAGTTTAGGAAACAATGAAGAAAGATATTTCTATTGAAATGTTCAATATAAATAATAATTAATTAGTATCTTCTTCAGTTTTAATAAGAAACTTTTACGTACTATAAACCTAGCTCTTTTTTATCCAGAAGAGTCATAACTCAATATTTTTGTTCTCAATCGGGGTATAAACTTAATAAGTTTTTTATTTTTTATAATTATTTTGAGACCCAACACTTTAGTATTAAAGTTTAATGAAATTTTCATATTTTTACTTGTCTATCGTAATTGTGCTTTTCAAAATAGAAAAGCACAATTACGATAGGAAAGAAAAAATCATTTTACAAATTCAATATCAATCAATAGAAATTTAAATAATAAAAAAGTTCAATAAATAAAAGAAAATAAAAAATACTGAGTACTTTGAATAAAGTAGACAGAAAAATTCTTATTTTTCATATTACCTAGCTCTAACTAATAGGGAGTATGGAGAAGTCAAATACAATTTAGTAAAATTGAATCATTTGTCTTATAATTCAAAAATGTAAATTTGGAGGTTCTTTGAAACATGTCAATTAAGATTTTTCCAAGACTTTTTTTTGTCGCACAAAAAAACTTTTTGACTGTCCGGTGGAAACAGATTTAGCTAAAGAAAAAGCTTTTACTGCCTCTAAAGATCCTTTTTTTTTCCAAAGATTTCTACGAATATGCTTTTTTGATATAGAAGTGCGTTTTTTTGGAACTGCCATTCAAAAGGTAGGTGACTCCCTTTTATCGTTGTATGTGAAAGACATTTATTTTTAAAAACAAATTCCTCTTTATTAGTTATTATATATAATAAACTATTATATATACTTAACTACTTTATTCCAAAAAGTTCAGTAAGATATATGTACGGAATAGAAAAATTCCACCCACCTAAGTAAAGAACTGTTACAAATAATGAAGAAACTAATAGATTTAGGTAAGAAGCAAGATAAAAGAACCCATATTTTATACCTGAATATTCGGTTTGATAACCTGCTACTAATTACTCCTCTGCTTCTGGTAAATCAAAGGGTAATCTTTCACATTCTGTTAGAGAAGACATTATAAAAACTATAAAACCTATGGGCTGGCCCCACAGATTCCATCCCCCAAAACCATATTTGGACTGTGCCTCAATTATATCAACTGTACTTGAACTGTTAAATAATTATAGTCGATGATAACATCACTGCTTCCATCGCTATTCCAAAACCGTACATGAAACCTAAGCTTCATATGGCTCCTCTACGGCCACAAAAATAATGTAATATAAGGACTAGTTCAGTATTATTGATATCCTTGGACCTTAGGTAAATACAATGTAAAGATAAATTATAGATTGGAGAGCCCTCAATTCGACCAATCAAATTATGTCTGCTAGAATAATAAAAAGCACTTCCGAATTTATCTTATATAAGAATCAAAATTTCTCTTTGTTCAGCAATAACTTAATCCTTAAATAAAATACTCATTATATTCATAAATAGAAAGAATTGGGTCTTAGTTATTAATTATTAGTTAATGAATCATAATAATAATTTTCATATTTATGAGTATGAAGAAATAAATCTTTTCTTATTATTACCGTTTTCTTATTTTTCATTTTAGTATTTTATTGCATTATATTTGTCTTTTTGAATTTGAAAATTAAATAAAATTAAATATATAATATAAAGGATTAATTCGTTCTTGATAGTCATTGATTTAATCAGCGATATAGTAGCATACTCTAGATCGGAATCGTTGGGAAGTACTGCTTTATAATTTCTACCAACTTCAAGCCCTTAGTATGATTCGTTTTATGTAAAAATCCCTTTTTTTGATACCTTACATTATTTCCATTACTCATCCTTTGCGTACTTTGGTGTTCCTAACTGCCCACTT